AACAAGAAATGACAAGAAAGTTCTATATAGATAGAGGAGAAAATAAAGATGTGGAAAACAAGACAGGTATTTTGTACAATGACACTGTACAACAATTTTAAAAAGGGATGTAGCGCAGCTTGGTAGCGCGTTTGTTTTGGGTACAAAATGTCACGGGTTCAAATCCTGTCATCCCTACCTATTACTTCTCCTATGGGCAGTAACGAAAGATTAATTGAGATCGACTAAAATGGGGCATAATCTTTCATTTTTGGATACTATATTTATGCGAGATGTGTTAGAAGTTAAGTGGAAAAAAAAATTTCTTTGAAAGCGCTCTTAGTTCAGTTCGGTAGAACGCGGGTCTCCAAAACCCGATGTCGTAGGTTCAAATCCTACAGAGCGTGATTCCGTCTATCTTATGTATGTCGAATCACAATAAAATAACTTAACAAAACAAAGTTGAATTGCAACTGGAATTTGACCTCCTCCCTGTAGGAGGTCAATCAAAAAAAGAAATGTTACTCAATCAAAGGTCCAACTGATCACCACGTCTGTATTGTAAATATGCAGTCACAAATAATCCTGCCAAAGTAATAGGAATTAGACCTAAGACGATTCCAAATAGAAAAACTTCAATCATTTCGGTTTGTTTGAGGGGATAAAAAAGGGGGGTAAGATCTATCCCTAAATATTAATCTGAATTATCCGTGAATCTCAATGACCAAGAAAAAAAATTGGCAATTGGTGCGGGAAAGAACCATAGAATATCTGGAATTCCCGAGAAATATTTTTCTGAATTATTTATTCAATTCATTTTCAAATAAGTCGTATCTTGTTCAAACCAATAAATATAGCTGGGGTTATAGTTAAAGCAGCCAGTAGAAAACCAAAATAACTAGTTATAGTAAGCATGAAAGGGCTTTATTAGATATGTTTTTTTTTCTACATATGTTGATAAAACACTTACCTAAGTTTCCATTTTTCCCAGATACGAGGGTAATAAAAACCAATTAAGAGAATTAGTTTAGTTCCAATGGAAAATTCATGATTCATTGGTCATTATAGATAATACTAAAAAAAAGATAGAGTGACATAACATAGGTAGAAAAAAATTGATTCATCAGATGTGACATCGACCGATCCTGTGATTCCGAATCAACAGATTCATTGTGCAATTTTTGAGTTGAGTAAAGTATAAGAACTGTGTCGTGTAACTTCATTCGAAGATGAAATTCTATTTAAATTAATTTTGGAATAAAAGAATTGGATTTGAAAATAGCTTCAATTCCATTTTTTTGGAGCGAACGACCTGATACTACCTTATTACTTATTTTAACTCATTGCATTCAGTATAGTAATAAATAGGTTAGTTAATTACCCATAATATATCGAATAAGAAGAAAAAAAAAAGGTGTTCCACCATCCATCAAAAGGATCTATTGAGAAACAAAAACTTTGACTTTATTTAATTATTTAATTGAAATTTTCAATTTTAATTGACTTTATTTTTGTTCTCTTTTTCGGGTCCAAAGTCGATTCGAAGACGAGTCGCCTCAATTATCCTTTTAGGTTCTATATTCTGTCTTTCCATATCATGGAGTTCCATACTTGTAGTTTGGTCAAGAAAGAATCTTTGTCTTGGACCTAATCCAACAATGATTGCATCGCGAATATTGATTGTTACAACTATGTTTTCTTTCTTTCATTAAATATGATCTAAATAGTAGATACTATTACTATTATCCACTACTATTATCTATCTAGTACTATTATCTAGTATTATATATATATATATATAAATATATCTTTTTTTATATATTATATATCCTTTTTTTATTTATTATTATTAAATTAATTTATTATTATTAATAGGTTATTTATTATAATTTATTTTATTTTTATTATAGTTGTTAATTATTTTTTTTTTGTTTTTGTTTAAGTTATAAGTATTTATTATATTATACTAACCAATTACTTGAAATGAAAGGATTCAAATAAAACTTTTAACCAAAAAGGGTTAGATTTCGCATATAATTGAATTGTGTCAATACAATAATATCTTTCATGAATTATTAGAACCCATTGATCATTGACTTACATTTTCCCAAGATCCTTACTTTCTATTATGAAGCCAATAAGGGAAACCTTATAATAAATTTGAGGGTTTTCCATTGATCTATTGAATAGCATAACATAAGGTATCCATAGATAAGGAACAAAAAAATAAAAAAGGAATTGTGTAGCATTTCGGTACCGATCAAGGCTGCGTTGCTGTGCCAGAGGAAGGATAGCTATACTGATTCGGTATACTCGAAATACACCTTTGGTACAAAATTGACGATCTCACAAAGATGCAATATCAGTAGTTTTCTATTTACTGATCCCATCTTTCACGGAATCGATTCCCCCTTTTGAATGTACAAAAATTTGTGGAGCTCAGCATGTCTGGAAGCACGGGAGAACGTTCTTTTGCTGATATTATTACCAGTATTCGATACTGGGTTATTCATAGCATTAC